AGATAGAGGAGAAAATAAAGATGTGGAAAACAAGACAGGTATTTTGTACAATGACACTGTACAACAATTTTAAAAAGGGATGTAGCGCAGCTTGGTAGCGCGTTTGTTTTGGGTACAAAATGTCACGGGTTCAAATCCTGTCATCCCTACCTATTACTTCTCCTATGGGCAGTAACGAGAGATTAATTGAGATCGACTAAAATGGGGCATAATCTTTCATTTTTGGATACTATATTTATGCGAGATGTGTTAGAAGTTAAGTGAAAAAAAAAATTTTCTTTGAAAGCGCTCTTAGTTCAGTTCGGTAGAACGCGGGTCTCCAAAACCCGATGTCGTAGGTTCAAATCCTACAGAGCGTGATTCCGTCTATCTTATGTATGTCGAATCACAATAAAATAACTTAACAAAACAAAGTTGAATTGCAACTGGAATTTGACCTCCTCCCTGTAGGAGGTCAATCAAAAAAAGAAATGTTACTCAATCAAAGGTCCAACTGATCACCACGTCTGTATTGTAAATATGCAGTCACAAATAATCCTGCCAAAGTAATAGGAATTAGACCTAAGACGATTCCAAATAGAAAAACTTCAATCATTTCGGTTTGTTTGAGGGGATAAAAAAAGGGGGTAAGATCTATCCCTAAATATTAATCTGAATTATCCGTGAATCTCAATGACCAAGAAAAAAAATTGGCAATTGGTGCGGGAAAGAACCATAGAATATCTGGAATTCCCGAGAAATATTTTTCTGAATTATTTATTCAATTCATTTTCAAATAAGTCGTATCTTGTTCAAACCAATAAATAGAGCTGGGGTTATAGTTAAAGCAGCCAGTAGAAAACCGAAATAACTAGTTATAGTAAGCATGAAAGGGCTTTATTAGATATGTTTTTTTTTCTACATATGTTGATAAAACACTTACCTAAGTTTCCATTTTTCCCAGATACGAGGGTAATAAAAACCAATTAAGAGAATTAGTTTAGTTCCAATGGAAAATTCATGATTCATTGGTCATTATAGATAATACTAAAAAAAAGATAGAGTGACATAACATAGGTAGAAAAAAATTGATTCATCAGATGTGACATCGACCGATCCTGTGATTCCGAATCAACAGATTCATTGTGCAATTTTTGAGTTGAGTAAAGTAATAGTAATAAGAACTGTGTCGTGTAACTTCATTCGAAGATGAAATTCTATTTTAATTAATTTTGGAATAAAAGAATTGGATTTGAGCTTCAATTCCATTTTTTTGGAGCGAACGACCTGATACTACCTTATTACTTATTTTAACTCATTGCATTCAGTATAGTAATAAATAGGTTAGTTAATTACCCATAATATATCGAATAAGAAGAAAAAAAAGGTGTTCCACCATCCATCGAAAGGATCTATCGAGAAACAAAAACTTTGACTTTATTTAATTATTTAATTGAAATTTTCAATTTAAATTGACTTTATTTTTGTTCTCTTTTTCGGGTCCAAAGTCGATTCGAAGACGAGTCGCCTCAATTATCCTTTTAGGTTCTATATTCTGTCTTTCCATATCATGGAGTTCCATACTTGTAGTTTGGTCAAGAAAGAATCTTTGTCTTGGACCTAATCCAACAATGATTGCATCGCGAATATTGATTGTTACAACTATGTTTTCTTTCTTTCATTAAATATGATCTAATATAGTAGATACTATTACTATTATCTAGTATTATATATATATATATAAATATATCTTTTTTTTATATATTATATATCCTTTTTTTATTTATTATTATTAATTTATTATTATTAAATTAATTTATTATAATTTATTTTATTTTTATTATAGTTGTTAATTATTTTTTTTGTTAAGTTATAAGTATTTATTATATTATACCAACCAATTACTTGAAATGAAAGGATTCAAATAAAACTTTTAACCAAAAGGGGTTAGATTTCGCATATAATTGAATTGTGTCAATACAATAATATCTTTCATGAATTATTAGAACCCATTGATCATTGACTTACATTTTCCCAAGATCCTTACTTTCTATTATGAAGCCAATAAGGGAAACCTTATAATAAATTTGAGGGTTTTCTATTGATCTATTGAATAGCATAACATAAGGTATCCATAGATAAGGAACAAAAAAAGAAAAAAGGAATTGTGTAGCATTTCGGTACCGATCAAGACTGCGTTGCTGTGCCAGAGGAAGGATAGCTATACTGATTTGGTATACTCGAAATACACCTTTGGTACAAAATTGACGATCTCACAAAGATGCAATATCAGTAGTTTTCTATTTACTGATCCCATCTTTCACGGAATCGATTCCCCTTTTTGAATGTACAAAAATTTGTGGAGCTCAGCATGTCTGGAAGCACGGGAGAACGTTCTTTTGCTGATATTATTACCAGTATTCGATACTGGGTTATTCATAGCATTACTATACCTTCCCTATTCATTGCGGGTTGGTTATTCGTCAGTACGGGTTTAGCTTACGACGTGTTTGGAAGTCCT